TTACTATTACTTTATTTTCTTGATTTTAATCTTTTACTTTTAGAATTGGATTTCAAGTTAGTAACTTCTATTTTATCCTTTCTTCGTTTTGAATCGAAAATAGAAGAGTTGAGTAAATCAAAAATCCAAAGGAGGTTCATGGCCAAGGGGAAAGATGTCCGAGTAACGGTGATTTTGGAATGTACTAGTTGTGTCCGAAACAGTGTTGATAAGGTATCAAGAGGTATTTCCAGATATATTACTCAAAAGAACCGGCACAATACGCCTAATCGATTAGAATTGAAAAAATTCTGTCCCTATTGTTACAAACATACGATTCATGGGGAGATAAAGAAATAGAGCGAACCAAGTACCTGTGTCTTACCCTTTCCCTTTCAAGGAAGGGGAAAAAATGACATTATATATATAACATATTTAAATAGAAAATAAACAAATCTTCTTTTTTAAAAATCCTATTTTGGGTGGATTTAAACTGAATTAGAATTAAGAAATAGGATTTTAGGGATAAGGAATAAATTAAACAAACAAACCATGGATAAATCCAAGCGACCTTTTCTTAAATTCAAGCGATCTTTTCGTAGGCGTTTGCCCCCGATTCAATCGGGGGATCGAATTGATTATAGAAACATGAGTTTAATTAGTCGATTTATTAGTGAACAAGGAAAAATATTAGCAAGACGAGTGAATAGATTGACCTTGAAACAACAACGATTAATTACTCTTGCTATAAAACAAGCTCGTATTTTATCTTTGTTACCCTTTCTCAATAATGAGAAACAATTTGAAAGAACCGAGTCGACCGCTAGAACTACTGGTTTTAAAGCCCGAAATAAATAGGCTTACTTTTTCTTCACTTGAATCATAATTACAAGAATCTAGATTTGAGTGAATCTAGATTTGAGTATCGTGTCGTAAGAAAAAAAAATGAATCGGAAAAAAAGATTTCTTTTTTTATTGAATTGAACGTGTTCATTCATTTTGACTACTTTAGCATATTTTCTCATACAAATTTCTACTCTACCTTCCCGGAGTTCATTCTCCGGGGAACTCCATTTAAATTATTCTGGTGGATTCTTTCCAATCTACTTCCTTTATGATTTCGTTCGAAATCATATAAAGACAATTCCTATTTGATATAGCTATTTGTGCAAGTATTTTACGGTTAAGAAGCAACTGTCTCTTGTACAGATCGTGTATTAATCTACTATAACTATAGGATACTCCCCTTTCGCGAATTACTGCGTTTATCCGAGTGATCCACAAACGACGAAAATCTCTCTTTTTCCTATCCCTATCCCGATGAGCCGAAACTAAAGCTCTTATTTTCTGTTGAGTAATAGTTCGAGTAAGCCTTGAATGAGCCCCCCGAAAGCTTGATGCAAATAAACGAATTTTTGTTCTACGTCTCCGAGCTATATATCCCCGTTTAATTCTGGTCATTGAATAAATGAAACTTTGACGAATAACTAATCGATTGCCTTTCTTTCAGTTATTCTTTTCCCCCTTCCTAGTCTATTAATAACAAAACGGATTTTTCCAATGTATAAAATAAAAATTCCAATGGCTTTGGCTACTCTAACCTTCCCGACCACGATTTTTTCTTTTTTTTTTTTAGGTATTTCACTGCGAAATAAGAAAGAAATAAAAAATTGTATTTTCCTAGGTATCAAAAATCTAGTAAATAAAAGAAATCAAAAAATAAATAGTGGGTTCCTTCGTTTCTATGGTTACTTCTTAAACGGTGAGGTCTTCTCTATACACCGGAGCCTTTACTTTATACTTTAATTTAATATTTAATCAACTAATTGATGTTATTGGGAACTTGTATAGTTCACACTCTTTGGCTCTACCCATGAATTATCCAGTAATAGGTCTTTCACAATCAGATCTACCTATACAGTAACGGTATTTAATTATGAAAGTTTGCTGGGTAGCTGACCCTCTTAGTCCGTTCTTGCCAGAGTGGGAGCCTGCCTAATCTTTATGTTTTATGCTTTTTAAATACGATTTCCTCCGCTTAATGGATAACTATTTGTTACCAATGGAGAATTTCTTATCATCTTAAATTCAGGTGATTGGATTTACACCAACGGAAACCATAAACTTCATACACAATAGAGGGATATGATAGAGTTTTTTTTAAATAATGAATGGAGTTCCTTCTTCCATCCTATCCCATTCACCGGTACTGATCATTGATACTGTAAAAGTTGTTTTCTTGCTTTTGTGCCAGCTCATGATCTAAACGAGTCGCACATACACCCTAGTACATGTTCCTCGACGCTGAGGACACCCCCGAAGAGCGGGGGATTTCGTGACATTTCTGATTGGCTGTCTTGTATTTCTAATAAGTTGTTTAATAGTTGGCATGTTGAATCGTATACATAATATGATGGGTTGGTTTAGATTGATCCTAACCGAATGATGATGAATTACTTCTATTTAATAGAATATTCAATTCGAAGATAAAATCTCAAATCACAGATTTGCGCGAAATCCATGTTATTTTCATTCAACCGCTACAAGATCAACAATTCCATAAGCTTGGGCTTCTGTTGCTGACATAAAAACATCTCTTTCCATATCTTCGGATACAACCCATAAGGGTTTCCCCGTTCTTTGTACATAAACCCTTGTGAGGGTTTCACGCAGTTTCAGCAGTTCTTCCGCTTCCAAGACAAATTCGCCTGTTTGTGCCTCATAAAAAGAACTAGCAGGTTGATGGATCATTACCCTGATGATATAACAAAATAAAAGCTTCCCCTATCTCGCATGATAAAGCAAAGAGAAAAGAAAGATAAAGAATAGAAAAAAGATAGAATTGAACAACCGTACAGGCATCTTTTGTGCATACGGCTCTACAAGAAAATTGACCTCCCCTCCTTTCTATTGAAGAAAGAGAAAAATAGAATCTATCAGACTCAGATGGGTAAATGATCAAATTGCCATCCTTCCTTTCGGAGGAGTTAAAAAATACTATGATGGCTCCGTTGCTTTATATGTTTATTTTTTCTTTTTTTTTGTCTGTGATTCAGCAATCCCAAAGTTTCTTTTTAATCCGATCAAATAAGGAAAAAATCTTTTTTTTTTTTTTCGTACTCTTTCATAACATAAATATTGTTAAGAACTCTCCGGCATGAAAACAAAAAAGTTTGTGACGCTGAACTGAACTCCCGATAGATAAGAGAAAATCGGAAATACCCCTTATCTCATACTACTCTCTCGATACAGAATCTAATGTTTTGAAAAAAAAAAAACAATACAAAAATTTCTCATATCGAATTCGAAGTGCCATGCTATTATTACTTAGTATTCATATGGCGAAGGCATAGTCTTCTTTTTTCTCTCAAATAAAAACCTCATTGGCGCCAAGCGTGAGGGAATGCTAGACGTTTGGTAATTTCTCCTCCGACCAGGATAAAAGATCCCATTGAAGCGGCTAATCCCATGCATATTGTATGGACATCTGGTCGCACAAATTGCATAGTATCATAAATAGCCACCCCAGGTATTACCCAGCCCCCAGGAGAGTTTATAAACAAATACAGATCTTTGGTCTCATCCTCGATACTGAGATATACCATAAGACCAATAAGTTGATTCGAAATCTCGCTATCAACCTCTTGGCCTAAAAAAAGTAATCTTTCTCGATAAAGTCGGTTGATTAGGGTAAAATTATATCCCTTAGGAACCGTACATGCGCCTTTTGATGCATACGGTTCAAAAAAAAAATAGTGAATCAATGTATAGATTCCAGTCCTCTTTCTTTTTTTCTAGAAAGGTTCTTTCTTACTTCTAACGAAAGGGCTTTTCTTCGATTTTTTAATAAAGACGAGTTTTGACTCCTTTTTTATATTTTCGATTTTCCATTATAAAATTTGAAGTTATAAGAAAGGGTCATTAAACTTATCGAATTAACTTCTCATTGATGTATTCTTTCATCGAGATTTAATCCAAACCGCGATGGTATTTTCTTGTTCCTGAATGGGTCTGTTTCATCTTTTTAGGTTTATGCTCTACTCCGGGTAAAGATCCGCCCGATTTGGATTTGTACATATAGGACAAATGCTCCCATTACCATTTCTTTTTGTATTTCTTTTTTTTTTTCAATTCATTTTATACAAGTATTTCTTAGAGTTGAGATAACTTTGCTTGACAATTAGGATCTCTTTACAAAGAAAAAATATGAATAGCAATCATAGATATCTTACCAATCCAATTGGGTTTTTTCTAAACGGAGCCTGGATACTTCATTTTTTTAGTCCAACCAAGCCAACCATAAATTATTCTAATTGAATTTTTCTAATTGATAATAGTAATATGAATCCCCTCAAAAATGGATCTAATTGCACTTCACGCTCCAAATTTTTGATGATTAAATTTATCTTTCTTGGGTGAAACGGGGGATATCTCGATCGGGGGAGAGAACGGGGAAATACCATATGACCCAATATATCTGACAAGTCGCACTATACGTCAACCCAAGATGCATCTTCCTCTCCAGGACTTCGGAAAGGAACTTTTGGAACACCAATAGGCATTAAATGAAAGAAAGAACTAAATACTATATTTCACTTTGAGGTGGAAACGTAACAATTTTTTTTATTGTCTTTATAATATTCATATTGGTTTTTATCGTATTTATTTTATCCATAGATTATAAAAATTCATAAAGAAAGACAGAATGAATAAACTCAAATTATTACGAATAGGTCTTTCTAATGATAAATAAGTATGGACTCATTCGCTCATAGAAAATGGGATCAACTCCCCCATTGCGTATTGGTACTTATCGAGTATAGAATAAATCTGCTTCTCTTTGTTCCTACGAACAGAATTGTTCCATTATTACCAACAGAATAGAACACCCTTGTTTGGAAATAATCGACTGAACAAGAGTGGTCCATAGGATAGTCATATTATAGTCTTTTCCAATGCAATAAAGTTACGTAGTGTCTATTTATCTTTGATATAAGGGGTATTTCCATGGGTTTGCCTTG